CTATTGCTCCTCCCCGAAATGATATATGATCGATTACAAATATCTATGATCTGTCTTCTCTATAAAGGACCTGAAATACCTTGCTTACGTATCATTGGAAAGTGCATTAACATAAATACGGCAGTAAGAAGAGGTAATACAAAAGTGTGTAAACTATAAAAACGAGTCAAAGTGGATTGACCGACACTAGCACTTCCACGTAATAACTCTACCAAAGGGGATCCTATTACAGGAATAGCTTCAGGTACGCCTGTCACGATTTTTACTGCCCAATAACCAATTTGGTCCCGAGGTAAGGAATAACCAGTTACACCAAAAGATGCAGTCAATACAGCCAAAATCACACCTGTAACCCAAGTCAATTCGCGAGGTTTTTTAAATCCACCTGTGAGATACACACGAAATACGTGTAGGATCATCATTAGCACCATCATACTTGCTGACCATCGATGAACTGATCGGATTAACCAACCAAAGTTGGCTTCAGTCATTATGTATTGAACAGAGGCAAAAGCCTCTGTAACGGTCGGACGATAGTAAAAAGTCATAGCAAAACCGGTAGCTACTTGTACTAAAAAACAAGTAAGTGTGATCCCTCCTAGACAATAAAATATGTTGACATGAGGAGGAACATATTTACTAGTTATATCATCTGCAATCGCCTGAATCTCGAGACGCTCCTCGAACCAATCATATACTTTATTGAGATAGGTAAACCAAAGAGACTCCCCCTCTGAGAACCGTATATGAGAATTTCATCTCGTACGGCTCAAGCAAAAACACCCAAATAGTGGTTGCAACGGATATGTAATAGAAAGTTTGAAACTTCTTAGCCACTTGATTCAATCGTCCCTGAAGATACGAAGCGAAGGAACCAAAATCCGGAATCTCTTCTTTGTGATGATAATGCCAAAATATCAAGTTGGCTCATTCGTCTTTATGTTGATCGTTACAGGCCTCTTGAATCTTCTCTTCCCCTATTTATTTTATTTTGGATTTGTTGTTTTTGTTTGTGCGTAATACGGATTGTTTTGTTTACTATTGATAGGAATTCTCTTGTGGAGACCCTATGAATCGATTGAAACCTCAGATTCATACTAGAACCACGATGATTCAATAAAGCGCCCAAGCTAAGCCCAAAGGTTCTCTGAGTAAGAACCATTTGATCATCACTTATTCAATGAATGGATGGAATGACTAAAAATCCATAGAAACATTGGTCCTTCGGTCAAAATAAGCATAATTCTGAAGGAAGAAAAATCGTTCGATTTATGAAATACCTCGTTGTTTGAAAATTTGTTGGAGTCCGGTCGCGAGGTCTGAATAGTAGGTATGAATCATAGTTCAAATATTTCTTGATCTATTCCATATATTCCGTGCTCCAGATACTAGAATGAATATCCGACGAGGTAGAACCATCTCTATCGAGATGACAGACCTATTCTCTGTACTATCAATAGGATCAATTATAACAAGTCACACACTCATATTCCGGAAATACCGAAACAACGGAATTCCACGGTCGAACTACCAGAATGGCCTAGAAATCCGAGTCCTAAGTGATTCATTTTGGATTGAAAAGCTAGGACTTCATGGTTCTTATGGGACCTAACTCATTGAAATTCCATCCAGTAAAACGGAAGAATTATAAATCTCCAAAATAATAGATAGGAATATCGCAAATAGAGCCATTGCGACACCCATGAAGGGGGTAGTTCCCCATCCAGGAGCCACTTTACCATATTCCGAATTCAATGGTTTCAATAAATCCCCTGTAATAGTTCGTCTTGGCCCAGATCTAGAACTACCCTCAACGGTTTGTGTAGCCATAAATCCTATTGCATTGGTTGAGATCTGTTGACTTTGTATACTATTTCGTTGTAAATAAACGATCTTATCGTAGCGTAGATCGATCGTGGTCTTGAAATTATCTAATAATGGAAACAGCAACCCTAGTCGCCATCTCCATATCTGGTTCACTTGTAAGCTTTACTGGGTACGCCTTATATACCGCTTTTGGGCAACCCTCTCAACAACTAAGAGATCCATTCGAGGAACACGGGGACTAGTTGAAATAATGAACCTCCCATATTGGGGGGCTCATTACTTCAATTGAGATAATGAAAAATCATTTCATCTTTTTAGTCGGAACCTTAGGCGGGTCTCGAAAAAAGATAGCGAAAAAAATGATCCCTAAAGTCGAGACTAACAGGAATGTATAAACCAATGCTTCCATAGATTCGATCGTGGTTTACAATTATAGCTTCCACACCTATTCATTTGGGATCATTTCCCAGATAAAGAAAGGGCAAGAGTCAAAGAAAGGGCGATGATGAAAATCAAGATTTCTCCAATCCCTTATGTCAAATCAAAAAAAAAATAAAATAGAGGCGAAAGATACCAGAGCAATGTTGTATCAGACTACTTGTCTCTTTGTAGTTGGATCTCCAAGTTTTTGGAATGCCCCAAATTCCACTTGAGCATCCAAATCTGGGTCAATACCAGCAAAAACATCTCTGAACAAGGTTCTAGCGCCATGCCAAATGTGTCCGAAAAAGAAGAGCAAAGCAAACGTAGCATGTCCAAAAGTGAACCAACCTCTTGGACTGCTACGAAAAACACCATCGGATTTCAAAGTAGCACGATCTAATTCAAAAATTTCACCCAATTGGGCACGTCTAGCATATTTTTTCACAGTAGCGGGATCACTATAACTGACTCCATTGAGTTCGCCACCATAGAACTCAACAGTTACACCTACCTGTTCGACACTATACTTTGATTCTGCCCTTCTAAAAGGAACATCGGCTCTCACAATTCCGTCTCCGTCTACCAAAACTACTGGAAATGTTTCAAAAAAAGTAGGCATACGACGTACAAAAAGCTCATGCCCTTCTTTATCTCTAAAGATGGGGTGTCCTAACCATCCAACAGCTATTCCATCCCCGTTATCCATTGAGCCTGCTCTGAATAATCCCCCTTTCGCCGGATTATTACCGATGTAATCATAAAAAGCTAATTTTTCGGGAATTTTAGACCAAGCTTCCGACAAACTCAGATTTTCGGCTAGCCCGGCACCAACCCTTCGATATATTTCTTGCTGGAAGTATCCCTGATCCCACTGATAACGAGTGGGACCAAATAATTCGATCGGGGTAGTTGCTGAACCATACCACATAGTTCCAGCAACAACGAAAGCTGCAAAAAAGACAGCAGCGATACTACTGGAAAGGACCGTTTCAATATTGCCCATACGTAATCCTTTGTATAGACGTTGGGGCGGGCGGACACTAAGATGGAATAGACCCGCTAATATGCCCAATGTCCCCGCTGCAATATGATGAGAGGCTATTCCTCCCGGAACAAAAGGATCAAAACCTTCCGCGCCCCACGCTGGATTTACAGATTGTACTTTTCCGGTTAGGCCATAAGGATCGGACACCCATATTCCAGGACCATACAAGCCTGTTACATGAAATGCGCCAAACCCAAAGCAAGCCACCCCTGAGAGAAATAAATGAATTCCAAAGATCTTGGGCAAATCCAAAGAGGGTTTTCCCGTACGTTCATCACAGAATATTTCTAGGTCCCAATACACCCAATGCCAGATAGCTGCTAAGAAGCACAAGCCAGAAAACACAATATGTGCCCCGGCCACACCTTCGTAACTCCAAATACCCGGATTCGTTATAGTTCCTCCTGTGATACTCCAACCACCCCATGAATTGTTTATTCCTAAACGAGTCATGAAAGGGATAACGAACATACCTTGTCTCCACATTGGATCAAGAACGGGGTCAGAGGGATCAAAAACTGCTAATTCGTATAAAGCCATCGAACCGGCCCAACCAGAAACTAGAGCTGTATGCATTATATGGACAGAAAGCAACCGACCGGGATCATTCAATACGACGGTATGAACACGATACCAAGGTAAACCCATGGAAATACCCCTTTATCAAAGAAAAAATAGACACTATGTAACTTTATCGCATTGGAAAAGACTATGCTATGGACCTCACCTTTTCAGTGGATTATCCCGAAGCAAGGGTTAATATTTATTCCGTTCCGTTGGTAATAATTGAACAATTCTGTTCGTAGGAACAAAGAGAAGCAGATCTATTCTATACCCAATAAGTACCAATACGCAATGGGGGCTGGTCCCATTTTTTGTGAGCGAATGCATAGATACTTGTTCATCATTCAAACGATCCATTCGTAAGAATTTTTCTTTATTCATTCTGTCTTCCTCCATGAACCTTCGAATCTATGGATAAAATACGATAAACGGCAATATTATGAAGACAATAAACCCGTTGTTACGTTTCCACATCAAAGTGAAGTATAGTACTTAACCTCTTTTTCTTTAATTTAATGCCCATTGGTGTTCCAAAAGTACCTTTTCGGAGTCCTGGAGAGGAAGATGCAGTTTGGGTTGACGTATAGTGCGACTTGTCAGACATATTGGGTCATATGGGATTTCCCCGTTCTCTCCCCCGATGGAGATATCCTCTCTTTCGCCCAAGAAAGATTGATTGAACCATCAATAATTCGGAGCGTGAAGTGCAATTAGATCAATTTATTGGGGGATCCATATTATCAATTAGAAGAATTTATGGTTGGCTTGGACCAATAAAATGAAGTATACAGGCTCCGTTCAGAAAATACCAAATTGGTAATCTATGTATGATTACCACTCGTATCATAAATGATTCCTTTATACCATATGAGTGATCTCATACTGCCAATCAATGGAGTAATATGATGAATACATCATATATTGGGCGGAAGACATGAAACGAATTGAAAAAAAAAAAAAGAAGTGGTACTGAGATTATTTGTCCTATATGTGCAAATAGAATTCGGGCAGATCTTTACCCGGAGTAGAGCATAAACCTAAAAGAATTGAAGAGGCCCATTCAGGAACAAGAAAATTACATCGTGATTTGGATCTCGATGAAACAATACATCAATGAGAGGTTAGTTCGATAAGTTCAGTGAATTCTAGGGAAGCAAGTCAAGTCAAAACTCATGTTTCTTGAAAAATGGAAGAAAAAGCCCCTTCGTTAGGAAAAACCCTGCTACGAAAAGAGAAAGGGGCTGGAATCGACACATTGATTCTTTTTTTGTTTCGCAATTTTTATTTTTTGAACCGTATGCATCCAAAGGTGCGTGTACGGTTCCTAAAGGATACAATTTTGTCCTAATCAACCGACTTTATCGAGAAAGATTACTTTTTTTAGGCCAAGAGGTTGATAGCGAGATCTCGAATCAACTTGTTGGTCTCATGGTATATCTCAGCATAGAGGATGATACCAGGGATCTTTATTTGTTTATAAACTCTCCGGGCGGATGGGTAATACCAGGAATATCTATTTATGATACTATGCAATTTGTGCCACCAGATGTGCATACAATATGCATGGGATTAGCCGCTTCAATGGGATCTTTCATCCTGGTCGGAGGAGAAATTACCAAACGTCTAGCATTCCCTCACGCTTGGCGCCAATGAGTTTTTTATTTGAGAGAAAAAGAAGACTATGCCTTCGCCATATGGAATATAAATAATAAGTAATAATAGCATGGCACTTCGAGTTCGATATGAGCAAACCATTCTCGTTTTTTCATAACATGAGATTATGTATCGAGATAGTAGTATGAAACAAAAGTTATTTCCGATTTGATCTTATGTATCGGGGTTCCATTTCAGCGTCACAAACCTTTTTGCTTCCACACCAGAAGTCTCTTTCCGATATTTATGTTATGAAAAAAAAAAGATTCTTTTTTCCTTATTTGATCGGATCAAAAAGAAACTTTGGGATTGCTGAATCTCAGACGAGATAAATATATAAAGCAACGGAACCATCATAGTATTTTTTGACTCCTACGAAAGGAAGGATGGTAAATGGATCATTCAACGATCTGGGTCTGATGGATTCTATTTGTCTCTTTCTTCGATGGAAGGGAAAAAGAAATTCCATTGCAGAGCCGTATGCAATGCACAAAAGATGCCTGTACGGTTGTTCAATTCTATCTTTTTCTTCTTGTTTGTTATTCTTTATCCCCTCCTTTCGCCCGATCATGCGGAGATAGAGGAATCGTTTATTATGTTATATCATCAGGGTTATGATCCACCAACCTGCTAGTTCTTTTTATGAGGCACCCACAGGAGAATTTATCCTGGAAGCGGAAGAACTACTGAAACTCCGCGAAACCCTCACAAGGGTTTATGTACAAAGAACGGGCAATCCTTTATGGGTTGTATCCGAAGACATGGAAAGAGATGTTTTTATGTCAGCAGCAGAAGCCCAAGCTCATGGCATTGTTGATCTTGTAGCGGTCGAAAATACCGGGGATTTCGCATAAATCCGTGATTCCATTTCGAATCATAATTCGAATGAACCGTGATTTGATCTTTTATCTTCTTACCCGGGTAAAATAAAATAGTAAATGGAAGTAATTCATAATCATCCGGTTAGGATCGATCTAAACCAGCCCATTCTGTATACGATTCAGCATGCCAACTATTAAACAACTTATTAGAAACACAAGACAGCCAATCAGAAATGTCACGAAATCCCCAGCTCTTCGAGGATGTCCTCAGCGTCGAGGAACATGTACTAGGGTGTATGTGCGACTCGTTCAGATCATGAGTTAGAACAAATGAGACGATTTTTCCAGTCAGTACCAATGAATGGGATAGAATGGAAGAACTCCATTCACTATCTAAAAATAAAGATCTATCATATACCTCTATTGTGTATCGAATTTATGGTTTCCATTGGTGCAAATCCAATCACCTCGATTTGAGATGAAAAGCAATTCTCCATTGGTAGCAAATGGTTATCCATTAAGCGGGGGAAATGATATTTCAGAAGCAGAAAGATTATGCTCCTACTCTTGCAAGAACGGACTAACAGGGTCAGCTACCTAGCCAACCTTCATAATTAAATGCCGTCACTGTATGAATAGATCTCATTGTGAAAAGACCTATTACTGGATAATTCATGGGTAGAGCCAAAGAGTGTGAACTGTACAAGTTACCAATAACATTGATTAAATGAGGGAAGGGGCTCCGGTGTATAGAGAGGGCCTCACCGTTTAAGAAGTAACCATAGAAACGATGGAAGCCACTATTTATTTATTTATCCATTTACATTTACTACCTATTTATTTTATACCAAATATCGGTAAAATTTCTTATTTTGAGGTGAAATAAATGCCTGGAAGAAATAAAAAATCGTGGTTGGGAAGGTCATAGTAGCAAAAGCCATTGGAATTTTTATTTTATACATTGGAAGAATCCGTTTTGTTATTAATAAACCAGGAGAGGGGAAAAGAATGACTGAAAGAAAAGAAATCGATTAGTTATTCATCAAAGTTTAATTTGATTCAATGACCAGAGTTAGACGAGGATATATAGCTCGGAGACGTCGAACAAAAATTCGTTTATTTGCATCAACCTTTCGAGGGGCCCATTCAAGACTTACTCGAACTACTACTCAACAGAAAATGAGAGCTTTGGTGTCCACTCATCGGGATAGAGGCAGGCGAAAGAGAGATTTTCGTCGTTTGTGGATCACTCGGATAAATGCAGTAACTCGTGAGAATAGGGTATCCTATAGTTATAGTCGATTAATACATGATCTGTACAAGAGGCAGTTGCTTCTTAATCGTAAAATACCTGCACAAATAGCTATATCAAATAGGAATTGTCTTTACATGATTTCCAATGAGATCATCAAATAAGGAGATTGGAAGGAATTCACCGGAATGATTTAAACGGAGTTCCCCGGAGAATGACCTCCGGGAAGGTAGAGTAGAAATTAATATGATAAGATAAGTAGTAGGAATGAACGAACACGTTTCAAAAAAAAAAACAGATTTCTTCTTCTCCCATTCTTTTTTTTTATTCTATTACGACGCAACAATCAAATCTCTCGGCTTTTTCGAACAAAACATCAATCAATCTGATTTTGAATTCCAATTAGAGTTGTTTTGATTCAATTGAGGAGTAGGCCTATTTATTTCTGGTTCTAGGACCAGTAGTTCTAGGGATCGACTCGGTTTTCTCAAATTGTTTCTCATTATTAAGAAAAGGTAACGAAGATAAAATACGAGCTTGTTTTATAGCAATAGTAATTAATCGTTGTTGTTTCAAGGTCAATCTATTCACTCGTCTAGATAATATTTTTCCCTGTTCACTAATAAATTGACTAATTAAACTCATGTTTCTATAATCAATTCGATCCCCCGATCCAATTGGGGGCAAACGCCTACGAAAAGATCGCTTGGATTTACGAAAGAGTCGCTTGGATTTATCCATGGTTTATTCCTTATCTCTAAAATCCCATTTCTTCATTCATTTCGGATCCGACCGAAATAGGACTTGATTTGTTTATATATATATATAATTTCTTCCTGGAAGGATGGTACACGTGTTCCGTTCGATCTATTTCTTTATCTCCCCATGAATCGTATGCTTGTAACAATAAGGACAGAATTTTCTCAATTCCAATCGACTAGGTGTATTGTGTCGATTCTTTTGAGTAATATATCTGGAAGTGCCTCGCGATTCTTTATTGAAATCATTTCGGACACAACTGGTACATTGCAAAATAACTATTCCTCTGACATCTTTACCCTTGGCCATGAACCTCCTTTGGATTCACTCAATTCTTCTATTTTCGATCCGAACCGAAGAAGAAGAAAGGAACGAAAAATAAATAGAAAATAGATTGCTAACTCGAAATCCAATTATGAAAGATTTCGTTGCAATCAATAAAGTAATAAAATCATAAGTAATACAATTATTTCTAACTATTCATTATTCCTAATCCCAGCATTTCATTTACTATCTTATATGATCTCGAACAGCCTGCCCTAGACCCCCATTTCTATTTCTGTTCTACCTCTATTAATTCTATCCTGAACCCGAGTTTGACTGAGGTTCAATCCACTTTTATTCTTTCTCTTTCCTAAAGAACTGAAAAAAAAGGGGGGGGGGGGGGGTTGGTCACAGAGAATTTATTCTATCTCTAATCTTCTTCATTCATCCATTCCCATATCAATAACTAGAATGAAAAAAAGGGGAATACCAACGCATCTGGGAATAAACGATTGATCTCTATCAATAGACCTGCTAAAGACCCAAACCATAGAGTAGTTAGCACAGGTGCCACGGAGAGATATGTTTTTATATCTCGCATTGAAAATCCTCCTTCTTTATTGGAATACATATATGATCAGATGCATATGTAGTTAAAGATCGCTTGTATTTGTATGCGGAATCCCTAACTAAAATGGATATGTACAATGATCCGGTAGATGAGATCCACTTGTACCTAAAACAGAAAAAGATGACCCCCTCTTCCTGAGCATTACCGATAAATATTAATTCTTTTATACGTTAGGTTTCATATGTATATAATTCTTTTATTATATGAGACCAAAAAGAAGAAATGGCAAGAGAAATTGTATATAGATAGAGGAAATAACAATGTGGAAAACAAGACAGGGATTCTCTACAATGACACTGTACAACAATTAAAAGGGATGTAGCGCAGTTTGGTAGCGCGTTTGTTTTGGGTACAAAATGTCACGGGTTCAAATCCTGTCATCCCTACCTATTATTTTTCCTATGGCCAGTAACGAGGGGTCAATTGAGATCGATGAAAATTGGACATAATCTTTTATTTTATGATACTATATGCAATGCATACAAAATGTATTGGGGGTACAAAAAGAATCCTTTTCTTGACAGTCGTATCTGCTGTCATAAGAAAGCGCTCTTAGTTCAGTTCGGTAGAACGTGGGTCTCCAAAACCCGATGTCGTAGGTTCAAATCCTACAGAGCGTGATTCTGTTCTTGTAATGTCGAATAACAATAAAACAACTTCACTAACTTGAACTGCAACCTGAATTTGACCCCCTGCAGATTAAGGAGGAGGTCAATCAAAAAAAAAAGATGTTACTCAATCAAAGGTCCAACTGATCACCG